TATAAAGCTCTTCTGTTAAGCCCTGATCAATGAACCTACAAAATCCTTCAAATTGTATCTGATTCAACCCAGGTATTGTAGACATTCCTGCATTTCCATCTCCGAGCATTTTGAATTTCCCATTTATCAAAAAATCCCATTCGTTTCTCATTCTGCATCGATTCATATGATTCGATGCAGAATGCTGGAATTTAGATTCTGTTTACTGAATCGCATGAAATTTTACCCAACTCCATATAGATGGAATGTATGAAATACGTATGAACGGGGGAAAAAGGATGATTTTATACTTAATAAAATTGGAATTTCTAAGAGACAGATCCAAATGGAAAGGAAGCGATAAATTCCACTTAGACTTACGGAGTTTTGTATAGAATCAAAAAAATAATTCAATTTATACCATTATTATGATATTCCAATCCGTTAGGATACCAGAAAAATAAACGTCGTGATTTGATCTATTCGCTAAGATAAAGACATAAGAATCAGACACAATATACCAGCGTAAAGCTCATTTTTTTAGCACTTACCTTTTTCGTGGATTCCACTGTTCAAAAAATGATTTGCGAAGAACCCCCTTTTTATTTTTTTAGTAGAATTTTTAGAATAGGATTGAAGTGCGTAAGACGGCTTGTATTTAGTAAACCCGTGCCGATATAGCTATCTATATATACATCGCCCCCCTTTATTGCATAGTTCGCTTCGGGACAGCGCATGTCGTGCTCTATCAAAATTTCGATTTTCTCTTCAATCTAAATTGCAGTACGACAATTTTCGGCAAATTCCCTATAGAGAGGCATCAGACACAGATAAGATAACCAATAAGCTAGCCGCGAAACGATTTATGTTTGGGGTTTACATATACTCATAATTGCTGTTATAATTGAAATGGAGAAGGCTTTTTTTATAGAAAAAACCAATATTGATTAGGTAGGTATCAATTTTGATTTTCTTCTATCATTAGGAAACACAATTTACAATTTCAATTTAAATCCAAGAGTTGGTCACGAATTTACAGTCACTAGTTAATGGTTCCAATTTGTCCTTAATTTTGGCTTTTGTGACTGAAAATGCACATTTCTTTTTTCATTTTTCAATAGAAAAAAAGAAAGAGAAAAGAGAGGGATTAAGATGTTGTGTGAGATACTATAAAATCAATTGAAGAACCGGAGCCGATCCAAAAAAAGGACATATTTTTTTTAGGCAAGGAATTAAGAAAAACGAGATTTTATATGGACGTACACAAAAAAAAGAAAAGACATTGAGTACCCCCCCCCCAAACAAAACAAGCAAAGGGGGAATTTTTTCATCTATTTTGTATCGTTTTGGCGGCATGGCCGAGCGGTAAGGCGGGGGACTGCAAATCCTTTTTCCCCAGTTCAAATCTGGGTGTCGCCTGATCAACAAACGATAAGACTCGCAATCCCTTATTCTGCTTGGCTGGTCTAACTCGCCGAATCTTTTCCAGCAAAGTACGCGACTCTTGACATTTTCGTGATTCGAAATAGCTGGGGTTTCTGTTCTTTTTTTTTTTTCTGTTCCTTAAACTTAAAGTGCTGTTAATCCTTGCATTTAGGATTCACGGAAAGATTAAAGATTATAGTAGTAGAAGCGCTTTCATATCAAATCAAGAGTTACCGATTTATTTCCACTGCTAATTGCTAATGCAGGGTCTACTGACCGGGTCTTGAATTAGATTGAAAAGCCCGAGGGAGAATCGAATTAATCGTTATGGAAGGGGCGGGAGATACTTTGTATGCAGTATACAGACTCATAAGAGTCTCTGAATGCACGGGCATTCAATCAATATTCGATTGGACGGATAATTGGCTTTTACTTAATGATAATAAAGGGCAACAAAAAAAACGAGGAGTTCTTATTATTACTACAGATTAGGTAACACTCCCTTTGATACTTCCAAAGAAAAGTGCGACTGTGTATTTTGTTTCATTTTTCCGGATTCTACTAGAAATCATATACGAACTTGTTCTAAGTGGATTTATTGGAGCGTTTCATATTTAGTGGAGTCTTTCATCAAGGGCGTTGGGCCAGAATCCCTTTTTGACTCTGCGCCAGTGATTCCACTATTATTAGGAAACAATAATGGAATAAATTCTTCATATTCATAGAGATAGGGGACATAATTCACATGGATATAGTAAGTCTCGCTTGGGCTGCTTTAATGGTAGTCTTTACATTTTCCCTTTCGCTCGTAGTATGGGGAAGAAGTGGACTCTAGAGATACTACTAATTGAGTTGGGGAATCAAACTGTATCACTTTTTTTATAGATCGTTCTGCAAAGCCTTTTTAATTATATTAATTATTTAATAATTAATATAATAATTAAATTCAGTAATTTAATTCCATTTAGAATTTCGAAATTGAATTAATCAAAATACCTTCATTTCGGAATTCTATTGGCTTGGATTCTGGCGAGGTAATTGTATTCGATTCTATTATGAATAGAATACAATTCATAATATATATGAATAATGCTCTTTCAGAATCCAAATCAAACCGATATTTCCAAAATTCCCCTATTTCTATTTTGAAAGGAAGGGGGATACAGATCATAGGAATTTTATTCCAACCGAAGTCTTCCTAGATTTTCTATTTGGTTTTTCTGAACCGGCCCTTGCCAGAGTTCTCTATGGACAATGGGGAAGAACGCGTAAAACCGGACCCCCCTTTTTTTTTATTGGACTGTTCAAAGAGAAAAGAAAGGGTTCACGATTTAATTTGAATAGTTAATAATAATAAGATTGTGCCTTGGTCAAGTCACATATTTCGCACTTACCACCGATTTTATTATTTTTTATTAACTTGATTTTCTTTTAGTAATATATGCCAAAATTTGTTTTTCTTTCATCGATTTGATTCTTTTTTTAATGGATACCGAGATTCATATTGAAAATAATCAGAAATAAATAAATTTGAAAATCGTAAGAGCAGCCTTTCGATTATTTCAGATTGATTGGAATGAACAAAAAGAAAATACAAATAGACGAAGCAAAGAAATAGAATTGAGATACTATGTATCTATTAACATGTATAAGGATCCATATCCATATTGTAGATTGATCTCTATTCAGTTTCTATCTTTATACATAAAAAAAATAAAAATAGATAGTATGGTAGAAAGATTCATATATGAATCTTTCTACCATACTATCGAATCTCATAGGCTACTGCTGATTCTAGTCCGTTGGTTTCATTTAAGACTAAGACATGAAATTGAAATTTTTTTCTTAAATCCGTGATAAGAACTAAGAAGTCAAGTTTCGTTCAAATTAATCACTTTGACTGACCGTTTTTACGTATATTATAAGCAAAAACGCAGTAGGAACTAGAACGAACAGTGTAGTAGCAATAAATGCGAGAATATTTACTTCCATAGTCTCATCGTTTGGTTTTTTTTTTTACTTCGCAATAACTCGGGATTTAATCCCATAGAGATGATAACCCTTTCGCTTGTAAATTCAATGGGATGAATTACATTTCGATGATAGCGAATGGGATCAATATCATGAATAACAATATTTGACTGTCAAGTCGATTCATCGTCGAGAATTCAATAGTATAACATAGGCAGCTCTTTTATCCACACACCAAATACAAACTTTGATTCCTGATTCAATCAAAAGAATTCCTTTACTTTAATACTAATACTTTTTGAATACTAATACTTTTTTTATTTACCAGTCTTTTCCAGTCTGTCTTTTCTATAATCGACCGCCTTACTTGTACAACCCCCTAACCGCTTTACACTTTCCTTGTTTACAAAGGGTTTAGAAAAAAACCAAACAAACAATCGAAACGAAATAGAAAAAGAAAAAGGGAAGGGGTTAAGTTCTAAACCCCTTTTCATTTTCTTTTTTTCAAGAAAATTATATCATTAAAAAAAAAAAACGAAAAAGAAGTGTGATAAAGACGAGTCCCAGTAGAAAAGAATCGAATATTTCATAAAATTGACTATTTTATTTAGATTTATTTAGAGTTTCTTCTTCTTTGGCAATACGCTTAAAAAAGATTATTCATTCCCTCTTCGGGAGGGGTTGGCGCCTTGCTTGATCTTTATTTTATTAAGAATATCATCCCCCCTCCCTTGGATTAGTACTAGAACGTATCCCTCAAAAGTTCGGCGTGAAATTTGAATGAGATAAATTCTTTCAAATTCAAACTAGTAATTTAAGTTAGCCAAACTAGAAACCAGAAAAGAAGATACTTTGAATCTTAATCTTAAAAGTATTCTATCAAAGTAACGATCTTAAATTCAGTTGTGTATACGCTCCCGGGAACGATATGGTACTCGATTCCATTCCATACACAGATGGGGGACAGTCAAAAAAACCAGACCCCCTACGGTAGCTCTTGGAATCCTGAATATGATGCTACCAATAATTGTAGCAATTCGCACATGTCTCTTTCTCATCAATCGGTACTAGTTGATGAGAAATCGAAATGAAAAAGAAAAAAGAGCAAAGGAGAGCAGTAGGCATGAAATTCTACCATTTTATTTTGCCCCAGTTTAACAGAAACGGCGAGATATATTGATGTTTTTTTTTATTGGATTTGGATCCGTCGGGACTGACGGGGCTCGAACCCGCAGCTTCCGCCTTGACAGGGCGGTGCTCTGACCAATTGAACTACAATCCCGGGGCGGTAAAATGTACCGAATACCTATTTTTATGATTTCATTCAAACAATTTCATTTATATTTCGATAAATATCGACGTGTTGGAACCGAGACGTGAGTGAGATATTGATATACACACGGATATACACTTTAGTGAGAGCGGCACGGATTCCTTTCGTTATTGCCAAATCAATTGAGAATTCGTTTTTCAATGTCCCAATGAAAAAAAAAAAAAAAGAGTCTTTTTTTGCGTTACTTTATTCTTTTCATTAGACTTTATGCTTTCGATTTCATGATCCTGATATGAATCTAGATCATTATTAGCAAGATCAGAATTTATGGGAACAAATAAATGGAGCAAACAAAATAAATAAATAGCGGTAGAGATCTATCGGAGAATTGGACTCTTTTTATTCCTGAGTCTTTCGTATCTGGCATTTCTGGAAAACAAAGGGGGTTATATCATTTCCTGGTGGATCAGCGAATTATTGGGCCGAGCTGGATTTGAACCAGCGTAGACATATTGCCAACGAATTTACAGTCCGTCCCCATTAACCGCTCGGGCATCGACCCAGGAAGAAGAAAGTCTAGGCTTATTTATAATCCACGATCAACTTCCTTTCGTAGTACCCTACCCCCAGGGGAAGTCGAATCCCCGCTGCCTCCTTGAAAGAGAGATGTCCTGAACCGCTAGACGATGGGGGCATATTTGCCCGACTGCCATCATACTTAGTATGAACAGTTTTTTGAAATTGTCAATATAATGGAATGGGATGACTAACTCTAAAGTAAAGGATCTTTCCACCTTTTCTGATCCCATACCAATAGCTTTTTTTGATTCGTCTATCAATCGCTCATTCTAATCGCCATTCTAGTCTAAAATCGAAATCTATTATCTATTATAGAAATTGCTATAAATAATAATAAAAATAAAAATAGGCCGAAAGTAGAGGACTCTTTTGGGAAGTGATTGGTCCGACATAAAAGAAGATTTTTTCTTCATTTCTTCCACTTAACTTTCATTCATTTATCCACTCCTTGGTAAGATGAGATCGGACTATTCCTATATCGCCCTAAGCTGTGAAATTAACAAATGAGAAATCCGAAAATCTGGGAACGGGGATTAAGATTAACAAGTTATCAATTTTTTTTTTTTTTTTTTTTTTTCTCTAAAATTTGGGTTCGGGGAACAAACAGAATCTCTTTATCACATGTGAAATCTGGTGGATCTATGTCGAATTGGTAGGTCCATGTATCCATGTATCAATCAAATAAGTTTCGTTCCGTTCTGATGGGGTCAGATCAATTTAAGTCAATTCCATTAGGGTCGGTCTTGAAACACTTCATTTCATTGATATTTATCAAATCCAATATCAATAAACCCGGGTTAACCGATACTTATACTTATTACTTATTGAGTAAATTAAGTAAATCAAAATTATCGTTCCCCTAGGTGACACTCGCCGCTATGAGTCTACTGCATATACTTATAATTATAATATATATATAGATAGATATAGATCTATCTTATCCGCCTAGTGACTCCTTCAATAATTGAATCCAATTGCCCTTTTAACTCAGTGGTAGAGTAACGCCATGGTAAGGCGTAAGTCATCGGTTCAAATCCGATAAGGGGCTTTTTGGCCTTTTTCATAAATATAAATAAAGTAAAGTAGTAATATTCATATTGAAACGGGAATAAAAATTGTGTTGATTTGTAATAAAAAAAGTAACCAACTGGATAATAATGTAATTATAAACTTTCGAATTTAATGATAATACGTTATCCTTATAATGAGTTAGAATATAGTAATTAGAATAGTAATTCTACTTCTAAAAGAAAGTTGCTAAAAGAAATAAAAGAAAGTTGCTAAAAGAAAGTTGAACGCTTGTTTATTATAATGAGTAATGTCAAGTCGTCTCTTCGATCAACAAATATTTTTCTTTTCCATTATTCCAATCTAATCTATTGTAAAGATTCGAAATCAACAAAATAAAAAGTAAGTGGACCTAACCCATTGAATCATGACTATATCCACTATTCTGATATTCAAATTGCAAATTCGATAGCTATGAAATTCGAACAGTAGATTTTTTTTATTTGATATTTCTTTGGACTCCGCAAGAATCCGTCGATATTTCCGATTCAATCCGCTTTTTCCTAGGCGTTCCATACTAAGATACTAAGAAAGGGTGATTCCAAGTTCCAAGACAAGAGCTGTTTCCAATATGTTTCTTTTTCTTTGATTCCCGAACCGAACACAAGAAGATCAAGTTTGATCTCTATCTAATTTATATCGATATCTGATTTATATATAAATCAGATCGCGGCTTCATGTATCAAATATTTTCATATCAAGGCATACGATCTTTTTGTTTTGTTCCGACAATGTTAGGATAGTGGGTGTGAGAAAGAAACTTTCATTTACAGTCTCCTATTATTTAATTTAATATTGTATTGAATTTAAAAAATCAAAATTAGAAGAGTACATAAAAATATTGATTTTTCTCAATCTCACGAACAAGATCCAAGAAGAAATAAATAGAGCGAGAGGAGTAGGTCTGGGTATCAACCGGTAAGGAGAGAGGGGATCGCTTCTTCTGAAAAGTTCTTTCAAAGAATTAATCGATCTGATTGATGAGTCATAATAAGCAACTCATAGTTCAGTTTCAAACCAGTATTAACAAGAAACAATAGGAAGGAATAAACGAATTGAGTTCATGGATTTACCTAAGTAAGGCTATGGACCAATAAAGGATTTTGATCTTCGAAACCAATTAGAAGGGGCAATGTACGGTACGAGAAATCAAATCATCCCTAAATGATCGAATCCTCGAAGGACCCGGAAGTGCCATAACATAA